TTTATGAACTATACCGGTTTTCAAGACCGGAGCCATCAACCACTCGGCCATCTCTCCGAAAGATAATTTATATTTTATTTTTTTTTTTCGACAAATAGAACATAGCCCTATGAGTTAATACGATCACTATGTAGAGAAAGATATGGGGTGTGACTTTCTTTATAGGTCTATCAATCTGTCTATATAAATAAATGAGATACACGATCCAGTATACCCGTTTGTGAAGTCAAAAAGAATCTTTAACTTCATGTCCGAATAGAATAAAAGTGGTAAAAATAAGTTGGAAATAAGTCATCTTGAATCAACGGATTCATGATAAAATCCCTTTATTTATTAAAAAATTTTTAGTGGGTAAGAGGATTAAATGGTGTATATTCTTTTGTTAATAGCTTGGAGGATTAAAAACATGACTATTGCTTTCCAATTGGCTGTTTTTGCATTAATTATTACTTCATCAATCTTACTGATTAGTGTACCCGTTGTATTTGCGTCTCCTGATGGTTGGTCGAGTAACAAAAATGTTGTATTTTCTGGTACATCTTTATGGATTGGATTAGTCTTCTTGGTGGGTATCCTTAATTCTCTTATCTCTTGAATTCATTCGTTGCAGATCCAAAAATGAGATGACCCCTCCCATTCCATGAATTACACATTCAAATTCAATATAAGTCCATAAAATGCAAATAAATAAAACAAAAAATTAGAGGGGGGGGTCGAACTTCTGTAACTTGAGTAAAATATGAATAAAATATTAATAAATATCAATTTACTAAATATAAAGAATATAAATATGAATATAGTATAGTAATAAATAACTAAATAAAAAAAACTAATCAAAAATTGATATCTAATATAATTGATATCTAATATAAATATAGAAAATAATTTTTTATGGAAATAGAGAATAATATTTTTTTGAATATGAAATTCAATACCAATATATAGAATAAATATATTATTAATATATAATAAATATATATTATATATTAATCGAATTGTTAATTGAATTTATTTGTTGGTAGAATTTTATGAAATGACCCCAAACCAAAGAGTGTATCTCGTCTAGCTTTGAACAAATATTATCCATAAATTTAGTATCAAGAAGGCAAAAAAAAGCGGATATAGTCGAATGGTAAAATTTCTCTTTGCCAAGGAGAAGACGCGGGTTCGATTCCCGCTATCCGCCCAAATATAAATGGATTGAAAAAGATAAAATATTCGGTATAGTTGACCTGGCAATAGAGTAATTTTTTCCTCGCGTCCCAAAAGACAAGTATTAATTAATGACTAGTTAATAGAATAAAACTTACATTTGTTGAAAAAAAATGTTGCGGAGACAGGATTTGAACCCGTGACCTCAAGGTTATGAGCCTTGCGAGCTACCAAACTGCTCTACCCCGCGATGAAACAAAAAAACTTGGACTAAACTCTAATAAACAAATAAGAATTGAATGCGCCCCCTATTCCATATCTGTACAAATAGAATAGCCTATTTAGACAGAATGGTAAAGGGGCCTCATCGATTATAGAAAAAAATAGAAAAATTAAGGGATACTCAAATCCTTACCAGCTTGATCTTGTTGCCCCTGGCAACAAACATGCCTGAACCATTTCCCGAAGGATGTGTCCAGATAGTCCAAAGTCTCGATAGTTAGCTCTCGGTCTTCCGGTCGAAAAGCAACGTCGATGAAGACGTGTAGGTGCACTATTGCGCGGTGGGGATTGTAATTTTCCATGAATTTTCCATTTCTCACTTAGCGACGGAATCTGACTTATTTCCTTTTTTGAGGATCGACGAATCAAATGATATTTTTGTTCCAATTTTTGCCTCTTCTTCTCCCTATAAATCAAACTTTTCTTTGCCATAATGCTTCAGTTCCTCTTATTATCAATGATAATGATACAAATCGGATCCTAGATGTAGAAATAAATATAAGAGTGCATACCTTTTTTTTTTATTAAAAAAACATATTATTGCGGATAGAATACATAAATAATTAACCGAATTTGCCCGACGTGGAGGCAATCAAGAAAGCCGCATAAGTGAATATATAACCTACAGAAAAGTGAGCTAATCCAACCAACCTTGCTTGTACAATTGAAAGAGCTACTGGTTTATCTTTCCATCGAATCAAATTTGCCAAAGGTGTGCGTTCATGAGCCCATGCTAAAGTTTCAATCAATTCCTGCCAATAACCACGCCAGGAAATTAAGAACATAAATCCAGTAGCCCAAACAAGATGCCCAAATAAAAACATCCATGCCCAGACTGATAAACTATTCATACCAAACGGGTTATATCCATTTATAAGTTGTGAAGAGTTTAACCATAGATAATCTCTTAACCATCCCATCAAATAAGTGGAAGATTCGTTAAACTGTGAAACGTTACCCTGCCATAATGTGATGTGTTTCCAATGCCAATAAAAAGTAACCCATCCAATAGTATTTAACATCCAGAAAACTGCCAAATAAAATGCGTCCCAAGCCGAAATATCAC